GATATTGGACAGGTAAGTCCATTTCTTGATGACTTACGTAAGTACGTCAAAACTAATAAACCGCAGTTCCAAGAAATTATATCTTCTACCAAGACATTCACTGAGGAAGCGCAAGCCCTTTTAAAAGAAGGTATTCAAGAACAGATGGAACGTTTTCTACTTCAGGAACAAGCATAAAGAAATTGAGCCTTCTTTGCTTAATAATAAAAGAAATACTTCTTTATTTATTTTTGATTAAATAAATCGAAACTAAAATAAAAATTTCTGATTCAAATTCTTTATCTTTAGAACATATAAAGAATATAAAAAATCCTATAGATATAGAAAAAACATATGGAAAAAATTGCGTCCAATAGGATTTGAACCTATACCAAAGGTTTAGAAGACCTATGTCCTATCCATTAGACAATGGACGCTTTTCATTACGATTTTTACTTTCCTATTTATTGTTCGAATCATATTGTATGTGAGGTGAAAGAATTTCAGGAATTAATAAATTTGTTAATTACATTAATTACATAAAAAAAGATAGAGCGGGTAGCGGGAATCGAACCCGCATCGTTAGCTTGGAAGGCTAGGGGTTATAGTCGACGTCTATTTTTCATTTTTAACGTCTCTAATTCAAAACCGAACATGAAACTTTTATTTCATTCGGCTCCTTTATGGAAGATGGAGAAATTGCCAGATCAAGATCTATAATGGGAACAAAAAAATTAACCCATAACATCTATGTCAGCTGTTGCCTGAAGGCATTAAAACTCGCTTGCTAGATGATCCCTTCTAGAAGATGTGTATTCTAAAAGTCTTTCTAGTTACTTCGTTCTCTATTTCTATTTTATAGAATCTTGAGGAAAAACATTTTGTTTCTACCGAGCTAAAAGAATAGAATATGCCGCTCGATGACTTTAGTAAACTAAAGTCATCGTTTTTGAGCCATTTTGTTGCTTCAATGTTCTCTCTACAAATAAAAGATTGAAGATTTAGTTACGATTAAAAATTAATATTTCTATCTTAATCCATGGATTCTTTACTCATACTCATTCGATTGGAAGTATTGATCCAATTAAAAAACAATTATGTTTCGTATTTTCATAATCCAAATTTTGAACTATTCAATTAATAATTGAATATTGGATACAAACTACGAGAATGGAAAATTATCCTCAAATTTGTCATTGAGAGGTAAAGGATTAATTCCTTTTAAGAAATAGAGTTTTTTTTCGGATTAGGAATCAAATCAAAGGATCCCTTAACTCTTAAAGAACGAATCACACTTTTACCACTAAACTATACCCGCTACAATGCGATTATTGTATCGAAATGGAACTTTTGTCGAACAACGAAATTAATTAAGATCGGATCATAAAATAATTCTGAAAAATGAGAGTATTGAGCTTTTTCTTAGGAGTAGATTCAGAAAAGAGATTTAAATAAATAAGCACGAAGTTCTATTTTTCTTTGGTCTTTCTTCAAAAAAGTACAAGCATTTTTTGGTATTATTTCTAGAATCTATGAGCCATTCAACTAAAAAAAAAGGCCCGGCGAGGTATTGACCAAGCCAGGCCGTGGGAATAAAAGGCCTTTCAGGAGAAGTATTTATAGTCTAGTTTTATTTAGATTTTTCTTGTATTATTTCTATATGTATTTATATATATGTTTGTATACATATTTTTTTATATTCCGTTTATCTATCTTAGGTTTATATTTCATATTTATATTTCATATATAAATTTATAAATTATAAATAACTTACTAAAATTAACTTAGATTAATATTTCAATTTATATAATTTATATATTCTAGAGAATATCTATATAATGTTATAATTATATTGAAAACCCAGACAAATAGAAAAATTTTTAATTGGCACGTTATGTGTAATATAATTACAAGTAATTCTTTTTCGTAATTACTTTTGGAGAGATGGCTGAGTGGACGAAAGCGCCGGATTGCTAATCCGTTGTACGAGTCATTCGTACCGAGGGTTCGAATCCCTCTCTTTCCGTTTATGTTGATGATTTACTATATTTATTGTATTGATTTTATTTATCTTTCGAATTTCTAAAATTCTTTTTATTTTTTCATAAAAAAAGTAAGGAAACTCCTCTTTTATTCTTCGCGTCCGGGATTACGTCCTGGGTCATTAGATAGAAATCCGAAAATGAAGAGAGAAACAAAGAATATCACTACTGTGTAAACGAAGAGTTTGAGAGTAAGCATTACAAAATCTCCAAGATCTTTTTGTGCAAAAAAGAGACTAGATTCCCCCATATAATATATTCTATTTTGACACCGAGAATTTAAGTAGTTTCTGGACATCGAAAAAAAAAGAAATTTGTTAAGGGTTAGGAGCCTCCCTTTTCTCAAAAAAAAAAAATAGCTTTCCTACCCACAATTGTGGAGGAAGACTTCATAGGGTCTTTCACGGAAATTTTTGTTAGAACAAGAAAGGGAGTTAGTCCAATTTGTCGAGGCTATTCAATACTTTTTATATTTATAGTCATTAGTATAATGTCGAATTTTTTCTCGAATAAATCATTAAGAACAAGATTTAAAATATCATCGAAAACTTACAGCAGCTTGCCAAACAAAGGCTAATAGAAAAAAGAGTAGAGGTATGACTGGCATAAAATCGACGATTGGACTCAAAAATGCATAGGCCTCGGGCAATTTGGCGAATAAAAAACTACTCGAAGAAAGGGCAGAATTAAGACAAATACAGATAAAACTAAAGATATTAAGCATAGCAGACATCTTTTTTCTTGAAGATTATTGCAATTGCATTTTGATTGAGTTATTGATATAAAATAAGCGAAAAATGAAGAAAGCAAAGTAGATCAAAAATCCTTTCTGGTATTTTTTTTAAACTTACTCAATCAAAACCTCTTCCATTCTCAAATCAAAAGAGAATAGAAGAAATCATACTTTCATACATTATCTTAATTGAATTATATGTAATGATCAAGAAATTAAGTTTAATTTTATATATACACGTGTGAAAATCCTAATAACAATCGACTGTATTTTATAGATATTTGGGCTGGAATTGACGAACAATCAATAACAATATTATTATAAATTACTAGATTAGAAATCTAAGTGGGGCGTGGCCAAGTGGTAAGGCAACGGGTTTTGGTCCCGCTATTCGGAGGTTCGAATCCTTCCGTCCCAGAGCATCTGGATTCTATCATCATTTTTTTACCAAGGGGCTGTAAAGTTTAGTCTTATATAGATAGAATTGTATTCTTCTTTCTCTTTTTTTTTCAAAATTCGTTTCTAAATTCTATCTGTTTCACAAACGGAATTGATTTCAAAGCACATACAGATAGACCTTAATCTAATTGTGATCTAATATAGGGAAGATAATAATACATTTATTCTTTTAATTTAATAATTTAAATTTTAAAGGGGTTAGATGAGCATATACCTCTTCGTATAGAAGGAATTTAGTTAATTATGTCGTGGGTGTATTTCTATCTAAATTGAATTTGAATTAATAGAATATTTAGTATAATATTAGTTAATATTCTCAAAGATGCATTCCGAATAAAAATGCGAAAGCAATTCTATGTGAATTCAATCACATAGGATTAAAGCTCCTATGTGAACTATGTTGAGGTAAAATAACAAGGAAAAACAAATATTTAATTTACCTATACAGTTTATGGTTTTGTAAAAAAAGACGCTTTGGGGGGAGTAGATAGGAGTTAATCAACAAGAAAAAGTGTCAATTTTAATATCTATCCGATTTAATATCTATCCGAATCGCATTTCGAATCTAACTATCAAAATACATATGTAACAGATTTTTTTTTAAACTGAATTTTTAGCGATTTCGTATTTTGTTTGTTATAAAATAACGGATGACTATGACTAAAATAAGTATAATTTTATGTAATGGTTGAAAGTAAAGGTGATTCATACATTCATTCTATTTGCCTTATATGTACCGACTAAACTAATGACTATTCATGATTTAATAATTGAATCAATTGCAACCGGGTCAAAATTTGAGGAATGTTATGGTAAAACTTCGTTTGAAACGATGTGGTAGAAAGCAACGTGCGACTTGAAGGACATGATCTGGTGTGGATTTTTATATCCATCATTTTATATGGAAAAGGTGCTCTTGGCTCGACATCCCCTGTTCTGTTAGACTAGAACCCACACTTTTTATTGGGCTGTAGTTAATTTTCAATAGTACATGATGGAGCTCGAGTAGAAAGTAGTGATTCATTTCTTAAGAGCAAGAATCTAGGGTTAGTGTGAATCAATAAATTAGAACAACTTCGTAAGTATATTTTTCACATAAAAATAGAAAGGATCCAATGCCAACAAGTTTACAATAAAAAGGAAATTTTGTTGGAATTGATAAACCTTTTTCGATAAAAAGTATATCTTGAGAGAATCAAGCGTTTGTATGATTCTTTTCTTTGATAAACAATCACAAAAAGGGTATGTTGCTGCCATTTTGAAAGGATTAAAGATCAACGAAGTAATGTATAAACCTAATGATTCAAAGCAAAGAGATTCCGAAACAAGGAAAGACCCTTTTCATTCTCAATTGTAACAACAACTGGATTAGAATGAAGAATTCCAATAGAGGTTAAATAAGCCAGACAAAAAGGGGGTTAGAGATCACTCAATAAATGAAATGTTTCTTTTGAGCTATTAGAGAGTTATTCAACTTGAGTTATGAGTGCAAATGGTTTTTCCGGAAAGAAGAATAAGAGTAAAAGGGGACTTAATTCTTAGTCTTTAGTCTAATGAATTTTATAATTTTTTTGCTTTATCTTTATATCTACATAACTTGAAAAAAAAAATAACAATAAAAAATCATTTTTCTTGAGCCGTAGGAGGAGAAAACTTCTTATACGTTTCTAGGGGGGGTATTATTCGTATAATCTATCCAAATAAGCCGTCTATCGAATTGTTGCAATTGATGTTCGGTCCCGAAGAGAAGGAAGAGATCTTCGGAAACTTGGTTTTTATGATCCGATAAAGAATCAAACTTATTTAAATGTTCCCGCTATTCTATATTTTCTTGAAAGGGGCGCTCAACCTACCGAAACTGTTTATGATATTTTAACGAAGGCAGCAGTTTTAAATCCTAATAAAACGAAATTCACTTAATAAAATACAACAAGAAAGAGACTTGAGTGAGTCGTATATTATTATTATATATAGTTTATAGTTTTATTATAGTTTGATATAAAATAATTCTTTGTTGATTATTCAACACCTTCTTTTGTTCTATATTGATATGTCTATAAAAAGTTAACCAAATGAATAAAGTTATATTGACCAAGTCACTAACGGGAGGAATTTTATCTAGCAATATTCTTACATTCCTTTACAATTCAATGGTTTTCCTTGGAACTATACTCAAAAAAGAATGAATTATTTAATGTATAGTTATTGATTGATATTTTTTATACTTCGTTTTTTCTTTTATTTCTCTCTACATTTATTTATAATCATCTACCTTATTTAGATAGTGCCAATCCAACACAAGTTCTTTATTTAATTGATTGATATCATTTCTCTTTTTTTTTTTCACAGACATATTGACAAGAGTGTAATGAACAAATATAATTCAAGTGTAAATGGGTCCACTTTTTTCTATTTTTTGCTAATTCAATGCTTTGGTTGTCGTCTAATTTCTTTAATTAATTAAAATTAATAATTAATTTTATTTTGATCTCGATTGTATCTACATACTCTCTTTGGGTTGCTAACTCAACGGTAGAGTACTCGGCTTTTAAGTGCGGCTAGGGTCTTTTACGCATTTGGATGAAGCAAGGGATTCGTCCATACCATCGGTAGAGTTTGTAAGACCACGACTGATCCTGAAAAGAATGAATGGAAAAAAGAGCATGTCGTATCAATGTAGAATTATGAAATAATTTCGTTCTTATTAGATCGGTACAAAAACTTCGGTTGAATTCTTAGAACGAAAGGAATTCTAAGTTGGGTCGATTGAATACATGGATCGAGCCTTATGGCTCTAATTGTAGGGAAAAAAGCAACGAGCTTATGTTCTTAATTGGAACGATTACCCGCGCTAATTAAACGTTAAAAATGGATTAGTGACTCGTGCGGGAAAGGCTTTTCCAAGAGTGGATTACCAATTTTTTAGTGAATCCTAACTATTACCATTTTATTATAAAAGAAAATGGAGATGAATGTGTAAAAGAAACAGTATATTGATAAGGATACTTTTTTTCCAAAATCAAAAGAGCGATTGGGTTGAAAAAATAAAGGATTTCTAACCATCTTCTTATCCTATAACTATAAAGAAAGAAACCAATTAGATGGAAAAAAGATAGAGGTCCGTTGCTGAGTTTACTTGTCTCCGAGGTATCTATCTATTATTTTGTACTAGAATACCTTGTTTTTACTGTATCGCACTATGTATCATTTTATAATCCACGAAACTCTCTACTTTTCCTTTTGTTTCCGGTCTCGTTTTAAATGGAGGAATTCCAAGGATATGGATATTTAGAACTAGGCATATCTTGGCAAGACGCTTTTTTATATCCACTTATCTTTCAGGAATATATTTATGCACTTGTACATGATCAGGATTTAGTTTTAAATAGGTCCGTTTTGTTGTCAAAAAAAAAAGGGGGGTATGACACAAAGTACAGTTTACTAGTTGTAAAACGTTTAGTTATTCGAATGTATCAACAGAATCATTTTATTCTTTCTGTTAATGATTTTAACCGAAATGAATTTATTGTACCCAAGAAAAATTTGTATTCTCAATGTATCTCGGAGGGATTTGCAGCTATTGCGGAAATTCCCTTTTCTATGCGATTAATCTCTTCCCTAGAAGGAAAAGAATTAAAAAAATACCAAAATTTACGATCAATTCATTCCATCTTTCCTTTTTTAGAGGACAAATTTTCACGTTTAAATTATGTGTTAGATATATTGATACCTCACCCTATCCATTTGGAAATCTTGGTTCAAACTATTCGTTACTGGGTAAAAGATATTTCCTGTTTGCATTTGTTGCGATTCTTTCTTTATGAGTATTGTAATAGTGTTATTATTATAAAGAGATCTGTTTCAAAAAATAAAAATAAAAGATTCTTCTTGTTCCTATATAATTACTATGTGTTTGAATGCGAATCCATCCTTGTTTTTATACGCAACCAATACTCTCATTTAGTATCAACATCTTACGAAGCTTTTCTTGCACGAGTTTATTTCTACCTAAAGTTAGAACATTTTGTAAAAGTATGTACTAAGCATTTTCCGGGTATCCTATGGTTCTTCAAGGATCCTTTTATGCATTATGTTAGGTATCAAGGAAAATGGATTCTGGCTTCAAGGGGGACATTTCTTCTTATGACTAAATTGAAATATTACCTTGTCAATTTCTGGCAATGTAACTTTTCCCTATGGTTACAACCAAGAAGAATCTATATCAATCAATCATCAAATAAGCCCATTGACTTTATGGGTTTTCTTTTAAGTGTGCGACTAAATCCG